TGCTTCTTTAGGAGTTAAACTGCCGTTTGTCCATATTTCGAGAAAAAGTATCTCTTGTTTTTCATTACCATTACTATACGAATGAATACTATGATTCACATTTCGAACAGGCATGAATACAGCATCTATCGGAAAACTTCCGTCTTGAAAGTTATTTGGCGTTTTTATACGATATCCGCGACTCCTTTCGAGTTTTAATCCAATACGCAAATCTATTGGTTCCGTCAAGTTAGCTATATGTTGTGTAGTATCAACGATTTCCACATAAGGTGGTGATATGATATCTTGAGCAGTTACACATCCAGGTCCCCTAACACAAATAGACGCATCACAGGTTCCATATAAATTGCTTCTCAATACAATTTCTTTCAAATTCATTAAAATTTCATATACGGATTCTTGAATACCTATCATAGTAGAATATTCGTGTGGTATTTTCTCAGACTTTGCGCGTGTAATACATGTTCCTTCGATTTCTCCAAGCAGAGCTCTGCGCATCGCAATTCCTATTGTGTCGGCTTGACCTTTCATAAGTGGAGATAGAATAAAGCGTCCATAATAAAGACGTTTACTATCTGTTCTTGATTCAACACACTTCCACTGCAGTGTCCGAGTAGATACTCTTATTTTCTCTCGAACCATAGTAATATTATAGATAATAGATTAGATCGTTGAGTCATTTATTTCTCTTGAAATCCCTCCAATGCTTAGTTTTTTTTTACACACGTCTTTTTTTAGGGGGTCGACAGCCATTATGTGGCATGGGGGTTACATCGCGTACAAAACTTAACAATATGCCGCTTCTCCGAATAGCTCGTAATGCTGCATCCCTTCCGAGACCAGGACCCTTTATCATGACTTCTGCTCGTTGCATACCTTGCTCGACGACTTTACGAATAGCGTTTCCTGCTGCAGTTTGAGCAGCAAACGGTGTCCCTCTTTTTGCCCCTTTGAACCCGCAAGTGCCGGCGGAGGCCCAAGAAACCACTCGACCTCGTACATCTGTAACAGTCACAATGGTATTGTTGAACCCGGCTTGAACATAAATAACCCCTTTTGGTATTTTACGTGCACTCTTACGTGAATTAATACGCCTATTCCTATGTAAACCAATTCTTGGTATGGGTTTTGCCATATTTTATTGTCTCATAAATATGAGTCAGAGATATATGGAAATATCCATTTCATGTCAAAACAAAATTTTTCTTTTTTTGTACATCATTTGTACATCGCGTCCGTTAGAAAGTCTACTTTATTAGTAGACTTATTATCCTTGTCGTTGTTTATGTTTCGGGTTGGAACAAATTACTATAATTCGTCCCCGCCTACGAATTAGGCGACATTTTTCACAAATTTTACGAACGGAGGCTCTTATTTTCATATTTTTCATTCCTTATTTGAATTCTGAATCTGTTTCTTGGAAGAAAATAAGTTTCTTGAAATTTTCTCGTATTCCGGAATGTAGAAGTGGAAAAGCAACTTAATCGGTTGAATCCTTGTTACGGAGTCTATAAATTATACGTCCTCTGGTTGAATCATAACGGCTTACTTCAATTTTAACTCTATCCCCCGGCAGGATTCGTATAAAACTACGCCGTATCCTTCCCGAAACATGACCTAGGATCAGATCCTCATTATCTAAACGAACCCGGAACATGCCGTTAGGAAGTGATTCAATAATTAAACCTTCATGAATCGATTTTTCTTCTTTCATTCCAGGTAAAACCCCTTTAAAGTTTCAACGGATGGAGGAGGAGTGATATTAGACAACCCGTCCTTTTTCTTTTGGTCAAAAATAAGAAATTTCGGATCCAATTCGTATATCATAGGAATTACCATATATAACATAAAATTTCTCCGCCAATTCTTTCTAGTCGAGCCTCTCGGTCTGTCATTATACCTCGAGAGGTAGAAAGAATTAGAATCCCCATTCCACCTAAAATTCTAGGAAGTCGTTGATAATTAGAATAGATTCGTAGACCCGGGCGACTGACCTGTTTTAAATTTAAAAATTTTGTATATGGTCCTTTCCTATTCCTTCTATGTCGTAGAGTTAAAACCAAAAAATATTTATTTTTTTCTTGATGTTTCCTCACGTTTTCGACAAAACCTTCTCGTAAAAGTATTTTAACAAGGGTTTCCGTGATTTTAGTCGATGTTATTCGAACCGTTCCCTTTCTATTCATGTCAGCATTTCGTATCGAGGTTATTATATCGGCAATGGTGTCCCTACTCATGATGCCCTAAAATTTGTGGTGCTCCGAATTTGGATATAATCAACATGCTTTTCTTAGTTTATTCTTTTTTTTGTAAAAAGGAAAGGTATATACGTGATACACAATCTACTACTCAATTTCATTCAAAAAATCTACTATTCTAGTGGTTTATAATACCTCGGGAGCTAATGAAACGATTTTTGTAAAGTTTAATTGTCGCAATTCTCGAGCGATTGCACCAAAAACTCGAGTTCCTTTTGGATTTCCTTTTTGATCAATAATAACCGCAGCATTGTCATCATATCGTATTATCATACCGTTGTCACGTTTGAGTTCTTTGCGGGTCCGTACAATTACAGCTCGGATCACTTCTGACCTTTCTAAGGGCATATTTGGTATTGCTTCTTTTATCACAGCAACAATAATGTCACCAATATGAGCATATCGACGGTTGCTAGCTCCTATGATTCGAATACACATCAATTCTCGAGCCCCGCTGTTGTCTGCTACATTCAAATGGGTCTGAGGTTGAATCATTTCATTTTTGAATCTTTCAATGCAAAGGCGAAAAAAAAAAAAGAAGTATTATTTGTTCAAAACTTTGTCAAAAAACAGGGCGGTTGTTTTTTTATGTCAACATTTCTTTCTACATTCCTATTCTGAAATAAGAAATTGAGTTCGTATAGGCATTTTGGATGCCGCTATTGAGATCGCTTTTCTGGCTATTTTTTCTGTTACCCCGCTTATTTCATAAAGTATTCGACCCGGTTTGACAACAGCTACCCAATATTCGGGAGATCCTTTCCCCGAACCCATACGTGTTTCCGCAGGTCTTACTGTAACAGGTTTGTCTGGAAATATACGTACCCACAGTTTTCCACCACGACGCGCATTTCGTGTCATTGCCCGCCGTCCCGCTTCTATTTGTCTAGATGTAATCCAAGCGGGTTCAAGTGCCTGAAGAGCATATCTGCCGAAACAAATACGATTACCTCGATAAGATATTCCCTTCATCCTTCCTCTATGTTGTTTACGGAATCGAGTTCTTTTGGGGTTATAGTAGATGGGTTTTTCAATCCCATCTCTATTACAGAACCGGACATGAGAATTTTTTCTCATCCGGCTCCTCGCGAATGAAATGATCCAAACAAAAGTATATATTTTTCGATAATTGAAAAAATAACAAATTAAATAGAGTTATAACAAATCTTTGTTTTCTTTTCGCTTTTTTCATATCAGATCACCTATATTTTAGCAATTTAATAAGCAAAAAATGTCGCGGGCGAATATTTACTCTTTCAATATCTATTTCTGTTGTAGGGTTAGTTCATGACTGTTCAGAATAGATGAAGTGGTCTTTGGTTTATTCCGCCATCCCGCCCGCTGAATCGTTTGGATTCATTTTCAATTGAATCTTCGGTATTCACAGGTTCCGTCGTTCCCACCGCTTCTTGATTAATGGGTAGGCCTGAATTTGACAACGGAGCTTTTACTTTCTTTTTTTTGAGTCAACATTCTTAGTCTTTGTTGGCTTCAGGCTCTTCATTTTTGTGCTGCCAAGAGATTCATATAATGATAGATGAATCTGTATTTATGCTTTATTACACTGTCCTTTGTGAGATGATTCCTAGGCCTTACATATTGGAATTTTATATCATTGGTAGATTTATCTATCTTTCTCTCACCTTCCATTTATCCACATCCTTTTGTTTAAAACTCATAATCGGATTGCTTTTTTTTGTTTATACCAAAACGAATTCAGTTGCTGCAATGATAAGACCAATATATCCTATCTTGACTGCTTCCTTGGATCCAGATAATTTGAAGTGATGAGTTAGTTATTAGTTCATATAACATATTTTTTTGTTATGATTTTTTCTTAACCTTAACAAAAATCAACGAGTCACACACTAAGCATAGCAATTCGGTCAAAGGGGGGTCAATCGAATTTTTATTCAACCTTATAGAATTTATCATTTTTGGTTTTTGTTCCGTCTTAAGGGAAAGGCAAGTAAAGGCTTATTATTTTATTCCTCGTCTATAAATATCCAAATTTTTATACCCAAAACCCCATATATAGTTCGAACCGTATAGGCACAATAATCAATTTTAGCGTGAATGGTTTGTAGAGGAACTCTACCTTCTCTGATCCATTCGACACGTGCAATTTCTTTTCCGTCGATACGCCCTGCAATTTGGATTTGAATTCCTTTTGTATCAGCCTGTTCGGCTAGTTCAATAGCCTTTTTCATCGCTTTTCGAAAAGAAACTCTATTTTTTAATTGTCCGGCTATAAATTCTGCAAGAATATTCGGGTGCCTGTAAGGTTTTTCAATTCTTGTAATAGCAATGTTGAGTTTTCGGTTTACAGAATTCAAATTTTTTTGTACATTCATCTGTAGTTCTTCGATGCCTCGTGGTCTATTTTCTATTAATAACTTGGGGAATCCCATATAGATTATGACCTGGATCAGATCAATTCTTTTTTGAATTTCTATGCGTGCAATTCCCTCGACACCAGAAGATGTTTTCATGTTTTGTTGAGCATAATTCTTGATACAATCCCGTATTTTTTGATCTTCTTGTAAACCCTCAGAATAATTTTTTGGTTGTGCAAACCAAATGGAATAATGATTTTGGCTTGTACCAAGTCTGAAACCAAGTGGATTTATTTTTTGTCCCATATTGCCCCTGTTTGATATGTTTCATAGTTGGATAGATCTTTCAACACAATAGTTATATGACAAGTGGGTTTTTTTATCATATAACTACGCCCTCGAGCTC